TAGTATGAGCAGAAGGAGGCTAGTCCCCGAAAATGCCTTTTGAAGTTGGGGTTCAAGCTCCTTAGTCGGTAAAACAAGGAAGAAACCTATGTAGTGGGTTCGACTCCCACAGGAGCGAAGATTGCTCGTTATTCCTTTTACCTGCCCGCTTAGTTAATTGATCTCTTGTTTAGCGAATCGGGAATAAAAGGCCGGCCTGGGTCTCTTTTCTAAAAATGCTTTCTCCCGCCACCTGGCTCGTGAGTCTAATTATGGGGTTCAGGAATAGGGGAAGAGGGAGTCTAAGTCTATTGGTATGGGTCCTAATCGCTCGTAACGATCCTTGCGGATCCCCTCTATCGTCTTCGTTCGAATCGGTCGTCTATGATCGTGCCAAAGGGCAGAGCTTTGTTTTAAGCACTTATTACTGGGTGAGCTAATACGAGTAGTTACAAATCGGATGCTACCAAAAAACGATATTTATCTTGTCTTCCTTCTCTCAGGACATTCTCTTCTTCTTTTACTATGTTATTTGCTTTCACTAGCACCGGTTAGGAGACCTGTAAGAGCGGATTCTATAACAGTAAGAGTTACTTCCACTTGGCTCAATAGCCAGAGATGAAAGTAATAGAAGCTTATTCTTTCACACAAGAGCTACCTATTTTTCTGAATGTCCAGCTTATGATGATTCAATTACAACAGCTGCAGCAAAAGTAGAAGGATCAGTCTCCCGATGTACCCAACACCTTCGAAACATCTGAGGTAAGGACCCCTTTTTCAGATTTCATGATGAACCCTAGACTGAATCCAACCCTGTCAAGAAGAAAGCCCTTTGTTACGCACTGGTCGCTTCCTGAAAAGGGATATTCCATCGACCCGACCCCTCATTTTGTCTGGCTTTCTGGCTCGGGAGACAAATGCAGCCCGTAGTTAGTTCATTCAACGGAGAGGGAAAGCTGAATTCACATGTTTCCAGAGGAATGCATCGTGTAATAACTTACTAATATTTCTATTTCACTTCCATGGGAAGAATCGATCGAAATGAATCTGTACGATAAAGACTTTTTAGTCGAATGAGACCCCTCCTCCGGGATAGAAAAAATCCTAAGTGTCTTCTTGTTTGGGGTATCTGAACCCAGTTGGCATTCTTGTTCGGATGCTTGAATCGAACTCATCCGTTTATTCATTCAATTCACAGTCACAAAGAGACAGAAAAGGAAGGGCTTCTATTGGAATCCCCATCTAATTTCTCATAAAAGTAGGACAAAAGAAAACAGGATTTCTTTTGGATTGATGATTCCCTTGCAGAAGCACCCTTACTCCTATGAGAGTGATGGTTCCCTTTCTTTCTTGTACCGAGGTTAAGGGTTCGGTAGAGTCACTTCCACCCCGGAACTAGTCCCGATGGAAGACCATAAGACTTTGACGAACCTTGAGCTCTAAAGCTCTCCAACAGCTCTAACAATGAATGGAGACTTCCAACCTAGATGATGCCCTCCTGTCTACAAAAGGCTTTGAGCCACTCCCAGGTTAAAGGGATATTACACCTCTTCCCCAGGAACTCTAAATGATTCACCCGGAAAACACATAGTAGATCATGAGGTTGCTAAATACAGAGCCTGGGAGTTCCGGTCCGCTGATTGGTAGATGGAAGTCTTTTCCTGAGGCCAAGACATATATAGCTAGCTATTTGCTTAGCTAATCGAGGGCTTCACTTCCCTGCTCTGGTTCAAGACTAGCTAGGTATCCTCCTCAATATCGTTACCACACTAGCTTGAATAGTCTCAGAGCTTGGCTACGATTGCCTCGAAGGAATGCAGATAGTAGCGAGCACTCCCTTTATGAACCAACAATAAGAAGACAGAAAGAAAGCAAAAGTAGAAGGAAGAGAAGGGATTAATAGATGTTATCCTACTAGCAGTGACTAGAAGGAAGGGAGCCAAGTCACTAACTAGAGGAAGGGTCCACGATTGCCGGGTCGTGTTCGTGAACCAATAGAGAACTATTAGAATTGACTCCTCGGAAATTACTGAAAGACTAGCCTACGACTCCTCACAGAAAAAAGGGTCTCTGCTTAAAGGAATTTATGATAAGTCTTTGGGCGTACTTTGACGAGGAAAACCCTTCTTTTAGTTTCTTTTTAGATGAAGATCTCATTGTGATGTCTCGTTCCCTCTTTTCTTTCATTTCACTCTATTGTATGAATTCAACCAATAGAGGAGTGGGATACTCAAAAAGTAGTGGCAGAAATCGATAAAATCGTAGGGGGCGTAGTCGTTGTTCTTAGTTCTCTGTAAGTTGATTGCTTCCCGGAATTCGTGATCCTGGCTCAGACGAGAGAAAGCTAAGGATATACTTCTCAAATGCAAGTAGAAGTCGAACAAGATACCTCTAGCAGTATTAATCACTCGTTCATCTGCCGAACCCCTTGGTCTTCCCTCTGTCTCTGTCTTCGCTCGCTTGGCTCGGTATCTTTTGATAGGTAATCCAATATCTGGTAAGAAAGGTCGAGTCGGCTACTCGAAGCGGAGAAGCAAGAGCTCACTCGACCCGGGAGGAAGTTTCATTCCAAACTGCTCAACGTTTGAGCTAGGAGATGGGACAATACGCTGTTAGACCGGGAGTTTCAGTTTCAAACTGAGATTTGACTTTCTAGTCAAAAGGGGTTTACCAGATCGAAAGAATCCTGTAGCAAACGGGATTGATTCCACTTCCTATTCAAGTGAACCTGCCTTTGTTTTTGTACATAGAAGAAATAAATGCCACATCTGCTCCCAATTCTATTGAAGGCCAGGCAGGCTTGTTGTCTTGTTAACGGAAAGCAACCTATCTTAAAGCGTTCGTGCCCAATACATACCTATTGGTCACTTCACTCTCTGTAAGAGGTATAAGAGTGATTGTTTAAGGAATTAGCGGTAGGTAGCACAGAAAACCGGACTCACCAAGGACGGCGAATGGGCAATACGTAGAGGATTGTTTTTCCCCCGTTTTATAGCGGTACGATTACGATGCGTGCTCCGGGTTCCCGGAGCAGTGAGCTTAGTACCGAAGCCTTTAATTGACGGCTGCTAAGGAGGCTGTCTTGGTCGACCATCCTGAGTGTGACACTTCATTCCCGGCTTTGGTTTCGACCACATAAGATTGGGCTTCCAATTTCATAGGCGCTGATAACTCTGGTCTGAACACCATCGGGGCTTTACCACGAGTGGCTTGCCATAGAGGCTGGAGTTGTCTGCTTTGTGTATCGACTTGTCTTTTTCTTCTACTAAAAGCCGCTCCTCCGACCCGGAGTGGATTCTTCTCCGCCGTATAGCTTCCGTCCTACAGCGGTCTTTTCCCTTTCATTTTCTCTTCCAGTTGGTTGTACCCTTTACACTCCCTTAAGAGTTACTGTCATCTGGATGAAGAGTAAGAGGTTTATGTACTACTAATCGGCTCCTTTCCTCTTTCCATCGACAGCCCACGCTAACCCCTCTTGATCATTGTAGGCCTAAGACTTACCTCTACTGGTGCTTCAAAAGGTTCGATGTAATTGACGTCGTAGTTTGGTGACCCGCCGCTTCGGATCCAGCTCCGGACCTTACTGCTGGCTTTTCGCTCTTGCTTTAGCTCGATGGAATAAACGAAAATCTGCTCCAGTCTTTTTCTTTTTTGTCGTGTCTTATGCTGCCGCGATGGGCTTTCTCCGGGCTTTGACGTGAACCGAGGGAGGCGTAGGATTAGAGTGAATAAGGAAGCATTCAGTACAGGAGAGAAGTGCCTTACTCGACACCTCCATATGAGGAGAAGTTTGCAGACATTTGGGAAAGGTGCAATTCAGAAGTTACAAGATCCGCTCTTACTGATTCAAGTCTTGGAGGAAGGGCTGCTACTAGAAGAGAGGGGTTCAACCCCGGCAAAAGTCAGCATCTTACCTGGAAATTTCCTTTTTAATAGAACCGCAAAGTCCTTATAAAAAAAAGGCCGACGTCCCATCAGGCAACCTCCTCTTTCTTGTTTGATTCCGTGCACGAGACGAGTAAGTAAAGTACCCAAAAATCGTAGAGAAGACAGAGCGGGGAAAGCTGCCTTATGTAGTTACCTGCTCTTTCATCGAGATTAGCGAATTACGGGATAAGATCTAATAGAATCTGGTTCGAGGAGCCTAGCCTTAGTTTCAATCTCTGTTGCTTTTGTGCCAACCCGGAAGGAAGTGTGCACAGAAGGGATTGTTACCAAGTACAGAGTCAGACTGGCATCTTCTAATGGAGAGAACTCTCAGGTATAGGCACTTGAAAGGGATAGATCATTCCTAAAAGAAATCTGTATCGTATATACCACTACCCCCGGGGAAGGTAAAGAAACTTCTTTCTACTTAAAATATCCATACTTTTCTAACTAAGTCAATTTAAAATGACATCGGCTAGTGAGCAAACGAGCTTCGGAATTGGATCAAAGCCAAGGGAAGGCTGTTTTTGTTTGGATTACTGTCTTAAACAAACCTGAAAGCAGCTACACCTCTTCCGGTAGGTCTAGTTCTCCCATTCTCTGATATCTTTCATTTTACTGGGATTTCTCCCGCCGGAAACCCAAAGGAAATCAACCAGAAGCACGAAAGCAAGCCATCCAGCCAGCAACAAAGCAACCAACGGCTGACAAGATGAACGCAAAGGGTAGACCCAGTGGGCTGACTACTATAGCTGGTACTCCTACAAGGCTGTTTGCCTGTTTGCTGCCTCTATTTCTTTATCATAGGGGACTGAGAACTTGAGAGATGAATGGCGTTGTTCGCTGATGATCTTGAGGTTGGGAGGCGGGTCAGGGGGAGAACTAATGCTTGTGGATAGCCCGCGAATACTCCTTACTTAGGCTTTCCCCCCGGAAGAGCTGATGCTACTTACTAAGAGACTTCCTTTAGTGAGGAGAGAACTATAGGCTTTAGCCCAAAGACAGAGTCAGGGATTTCTTAACAATCTAGTCCCTCCTGAAATAAGACAACACAGGGGGTGGAGTGAGCCTAGAGTAGAATAAGACTCCCTCTGAGACTCTCAACTCATACCAGGGCAGGCAGGGAAAGACTGAGACTCCCGATACCGGACATTACGCATTAGACTGATTGGACCACTTAATGGGACCCCTTTGGCTTGGCTATTCTGGGCCTTCTTCTATTCGTACCTGCTTCCGTTTCTCCCCCCGCCATTAAATTAAAGCTTTCTTTCATACTTGCCAGATTTGACAGTCTCACCTCTTCATATGGGATAGAGCCTTTCGGGCCTAGACCCGGTCATAGATTCTTAGCTAAGTCGCTAAGTTTGCCAGGGAGTAGATTCAAGGAGTCTCTGAAGCGGAATAACATCTTCTTACCAGAATAGACAGCTAACTCGTAAAGCCTATTGTTCCTCATCAGTGCTTTTAGCTTGTAGCTCTTGTAATGACATGCTAGGTGCTTAAGCAAGATAATTCCATCGAATCTAGAGAAGTTGTGGAAGTAAATTGTTAAAGTTGTTTTCATTCCTCTAACTAATGCTAATATCTTTAATATTAAGTCATAAAGTACCTTTTGACTCCTTTCTTCAAAGGAATCCAAGATTCTAGAGTAGTCTTCACTGAAGTCGACCTGTAAACCATATTCGAAGTCAAGGAATCAATAGTAGCAAGTCTCTTTCGACTCTACAAAGTATGAAATCAATCCCTTATTCCGCCTAACAGGAGGAATCAAGCCTGGGGCGAAAGCCCGGTCTTCCCCTCCAGCATCTGCTCTTTAGTTAAGTAAGGTGAAAACATCGATTGAATTAGTAGAAAACTGCCTTAGTTAGAAGGTAAGATGATCCGATAGTAGCTAGAGGCAAAGCCTTGGATTCAATTCCCCCCTTCTTAGTCAATGGGACTGCAGCTTCAGCAATTTCCTTAGTCTTAGTTGAAAGCAAAGATCAGGCCATTTACCCTCCAGGGGGATTAGGTAGTTACAAAAGAAAAGCCCTTCCTTAGAAGTCTAAACCAAGGCATTCTATTTCTAATACTCAAATCGAAAGGTTAGTCTTCTTTTCTACATTCTACAGGCCCAGCTTCTTCTGAGAAGTTCGGCAGCAAGGAAGTCTATTCCCTTGGATTATATTTGGATTCCTTACCACCGGGGATTCCCCTATCCTCACTGTAGGAACATACTGAGGCTAAAGTAGCCGCAGTCTTTGTCTTTGAGTAAGTTGCTATTGAGCTCAGCCCCTGGTAACATACTAAAGAATCATATCCTGAGGACTAAAGAAAAGCTGCCTTGGAATCGAATCTGAAACTTTGAAATAAAGGCCTGTGAGAATTTCTTCTTTTAGAAGCTAGGAGATCTTTAGTGTATTCTCTGCAAACCTCACCACTTCGTCAGCAGGTGATAACTGCCATCTTTTTAGGTTTTTAAACCATCAGGACAGAATGCTTTTAGCGGCAAATAGAACGAAGCGGACAATATAACGCAATCTATCAATTGTTGAGCTAAACCAGCCTTTTACCCTAAAGAAGATTTCCAACTAACTGGATTTAGGGATTTCTTGCTTTCCGGGGCATATCCGCCCTGATCTTCCCGACTGAACTCCTATAGACTCAAGAGAAGCTGTAGGCCTTACTGAGCTAATTCAGTAAGCTATTCAAGCTCCTAGACCTCCGTCTGCCTAGTCCTGTCCTCAATAGATGACTTCCGCTTTAGGACTTCTCGGAGATTAATCGATCTATCTTAGTTACGACCGGAGACAGATCGGGACGAGCTGCATCCTATTAAGATTTAGATGTTTTAGTTAGGGCGGAAAGCTACCTATCTTCTTCTGTCCTTATCTTCCATGCTAAATCTGAGATCGATTCCTGAAGTTACTTTGAAACATAAACATCATCAAATACGGCTACTGAAACTGCTAAATCAACAGATTCTGCTACTGAATCAGCTACTTCCGAATCCCTGTGATGAACTGAAACTGAGTCTGATTCCACTTCTTTCCTTTCCACTTACTCGTAACAGGCTTCTTTACGTTACGGTGAGGCGCGGTTAGATCATTGCAGTGAATAGGAAGATAAACCGCTTAGAGCACTTGACCATGGTCAGGTCAGTAGGACGGAATCTTTGCAGCTACAGGAATGGATTTCATTCCGACTGTTAACTCTCACGGGAGTTAGCAGCGAATAGGAATAAAACAAGGCGTTTAGCGCCAACCACCGTGTATCACGTAACTTGGACTCTAGATGATAGACTCCAAGTTGAGAAAGATTGAGTGACATCTGAGGAAGCTGTCTTAAGTCCAGTGACAGGAGTACTCGTGAAATGGTGGCAATCAAAAAGCCGCTTTCGTTACCGTAGCTGCTGAGACCAGTGCGGGGGCCCCCGAAAGGTGCTCTTTGTTTGCCGTTGCTAAGCGGAAAGACCGATAGTGGCGGCCGATATTCGTGTAACCGGTGAGACTTAAGCCATTTCTTCTCACCTTTCTAAATCATTATAAGCCTGCCGACACACAGCGAAATGGGTGGTTTGCAGTTAAGAGGTACTGCGGAGGGGCTTGAGGACTAGCTTTTCTCATACCCAAAGCTAAAGGGAAAGGGTCCGCCTTAAAGGGCACTAGCCAATCCCAAGGTCAGGTCCAAACTGATCTAATCGGGAAAGCCGGAAAAAGAGCTGAGTTTAACGGTCGGGCGAGAAGCTCCTTTCAAAGGAAGGAGTGTCAGGCAACTCAAAGGCCAACCCAAGATCAGATGAATAAGATCGCTTCCTCTACTTTTAGGGCTGGGTGAAGGCAATGAAGGAAAGCAAAAGTAGAACTAGAACGAAAGGCGAATCAGAGAAGTGAAGCTGCTTTCTCAATAGGTGACGCAGCGGACAGGGTTCAAACTAGTACTGGACTGTCTGAAAGAAGCAAGAAAGTCAGTCATCGTAGCTTTGCTTCCTTAATTAGATTGACTCGTTAAGTTAGAGATTAGATGGTACACCGATCTCGGATTCTTTTCCTTCACAGCAGGGCCCTGTCACGCTGGACAACAAAGGGGCTGTCGGCTTATATATAATTATATATACAACCTTGAACTTTCACTTTCCTCAGCTTCAATTCTGCTGTGAATTGAGTTCATTGACCACAAGCAAGCAATTTCATTTCAAAGAAATTGCGTATATAGAGAACATCCTCTATCATATCTCATCGCATCTCATCTTGAAAGTTTTTCTTTTCGATTGAGAAAGCGGCAGGCCACTACAGTAGCGCCTTGCGAGGTCGTAGAGCCGGTAACCTTAGACCGCCTAAGATCGAAAATGCTCTGTCTTTGAGGAAAAAGAGATATAGAAAGTGTTCCAGGATTTCATTGTTTTCAGTCTTTACTTAACTCGACCGCCTTTCGACTCCCACCCATGCTTTTCCGGATCAACCAACCGGCAATTTCCGACAAACAAAAGTCTTTCTTCAGTAAAGCAGATCACTATGTTCATCAGAAGGTATGTATGAAAGATATGTCAGATAAAATGAAAGAAAGGTTAGATAATAAGAAAAGTTCTTCCCCGGAGCTTAAGCAGACGAAACCTTCCACCTTAGCCTTAGCCTATGCCTTAGCCTATGCCTTAACCTTTGCCTTTGCCTTTGCCGATGCCGATGCCTTAGCCGAAGCCTTAGCCCAAGCCGAAGTCGAAGCCTTAGTCTTTGCCGATGCCGATGCCTTAGTCGAAGAAATCTGGAGGCATATTTTAGCTTTTTGTGATGCAGCGGAGCCATGGCAATTAGGATTTCAAGACGCAGCAAGTCCTATGATGCAAGGAATAATCGATTTACATCACGATATCTTTTTCTTCCTCATTCTGATTTTGGTTTTCGTATCACGGATCTTGGTTCGCGCTTTATGGCATTTCCACTATCAAAAAAACCCAATCCCGCAAAGGATTGTTCATGGAACTACTATCGAGATTCTTCGGACCATATTTCCTAGTATCATCCCGATGTTCATTGCTATACCATCATTTGCTCTGTTATACTCAATGGACGAGGTAGTAGTAGATCCAGCCATTACTATCAAAGCTATTGGACATCAATGGTATCGGACTTATGAGTATTCAGACTATAACAGTTCCGATGAACAGTCACTCACTTTTGACAGTTATATGATTCCAGAAGATGATCTAGAATTGGGTCAATCACGTTTATTAGAAGTGGACAATAGAGTGGTTGTACCAGCCAAAACTCATCTACGTATTATTGTAACACCTGCTGATGTACCTCATAGTTGGGCTGTACCTTCCTTAGGTGTCAAATGTGATGCTGTACCTGGTCGTTTAAATCAGATCTCTATTTCGGTACAACGAGAAGGGGTTTACTATGGTCAGTGCAGTGAGATTTGTGGAACTAATCATGCCTTTACGCCTATCGTTGTAGAAGCTGTTCCTAGGAAAGATTATGGTTCTCGGGTATCCAATCAATTAATTCCACAAACTACAACAGGGGAAGCTACCAAGGCAGCTACCATATTTCTCAGTGCCTTGGAGAACCTTCACCTGAAATGGTTAGCCTCTTGTGATGCAGTGGGCACCTTTGAGCATAGGGCGGAACCGGCGGGGGCCCCCATACAACCTCCGGTTCCCGTTATTCCCCAATTGGATCCCCCGCTGCTCACGGTTGAGGAGCGCCGGGGCATCCTCTACCGCCGATTCGGTCTCCTTAATTTTGGGGGCAATGATAACTTGAGGCGAATGACTTCCATCATCAATTATCAAACCATTGTAGAAACCTCTATCGAGGCTGCTTTGGTGGATGATGGGTTCAGCCCACAATCGATTCTTTTACGGTATCCTCAAATACGAGGATATCTTCATTCTCCTTCTGGAGACCTTATGGCGGCGCGCACCTATCAATCGTTTGCCAATCAGATAATGGGGCTTGGCACCCGGGAAAGCGTTCCCTATCAGCGGGTCATCCAAGCCATCCATCGGTCGCATATTCTGTTAGACCGAGCAGATGGGCGATGGTTTTAACCCCAGGGAATCTGATTTTTGTTGGCTTCGTCGGGAGGCCGCCCCTACGGATTGATTATGCTATGCCGGATGAGTATGAGTGAGCTGAGCGCTCTTCTGCTCCGCGGGCGTAGCCTGTTTGGGGGGGGGCGGGGCACACCCCCTCGGTACAACTTTCGTAAGTAACTCAGCGCTCCATACGGGGAAAATGAAAACAGAATTCGTTCGGATCGGATCCTCCCACATGTTCAATCTTTTTTTAGCGGTTTCCCCAGAGATCTTTATCATTAATGCAACCTCCATCTTGCTCATTCATGGAGTTGTATTTAGTACCTCTAAGAAATATGATTATCCACCGTTAGTCAGTAATGTGGGTTGGCTTGGATTACTTAGTGTTGTGCGCCTAGGAGGGCAGCGCGCTTTGGGATGCGGAGGAGCGAAGCAGCTCGAACGAATGTGAGAGGAGCGAAAAAAGCCCAGCTCCCTAACCTAATGCGGCACCGGGTTCGGACCGCGGGGAACCGTAGCATGGGAGGACGTCTAATCCTTTTGCAGCCGCAAGGCTGGCTAATCGTACGCAGCTGGCTCGAATACCCCAGGTTCTGGAAGGCACATGAGTCCGAACGCTATGTTGAATGTGCGACCGACACTACGTAGGTACCTGTGCAGGTGAGGCGTCGGTCGGTCCTAGAAACGGCGGCAGCGGCGCGAGGAGTTAACGACCGGGCGTGCTGCAACCTAGGGATCACCAGGCAGCTCTTTCGCTCTATAGGGATCGGGGGGGCATAGCACAATTCTTCTCGGAGGAGGGTAGGTTTGCCCGGGTGACTGATCCTGCCATAATGTACTCCTACCTACACGCGCCGGCAACCGAAGTCGAGCATACATACGACGATCTTCATGCGTGAATAGCCGGGAGGAAAGAAAGGGCGGTAGATGATAATGAAAAAGGGCGCCGCGTCTGGACGGGCGGAATGGATAAGCGAAAGGCGCCATGCCATGGAGTGAGGAATATCCTAAGTCTCATGTAAGACAACTAAATGCACCTCGAGGTGCTGCCGAGGAACTGGGGGGCCTTCTCGAGCACAGGATAGGCGAGAGATAGAGCTAGCCTATTCGTTATGGGGAATCTATGCTCCAGGCCGAATAGAATAGAGCTTACCTCCGGCACCAGGCTTTATCTGGTCCGGCGCATATTAGCTTCGCTTAATAGGCCGGTTTGGCTTCCTCTCTGGCGGCCACTTTCCTTACCTTACCCACGCTACACTCCCACTCCAAGCTACGCCTGCTGAGCAAGATGCATTGCTATTTCCTCTTCTGTGGACGCACCGGAATATGATCCAGGACGAGAAGAGAAAGACTTTGGTGGCGGGCTTTATCTCGTAAAGCCAAAGAAAGATGCCCCAAGACAAGGGGGGAAGGAGACATGATCAATAAAACCTGGCTGGATCCGGGCTGGGATAGTGACGCCCATTCCTAACCAGTTTCGAAAAGGTTCGCTCATGCTGGAGGGAGCATCCCCACTTAGTGATCGGTCCGCTAGTTCGCGCAAATCCGAATAAGTTATCACGGACGAGCCACATGCAGGGAAACTTGCACGTGTGGTTCTGGCCGGGCTTTCCTGAGGTATCTAATAACCTTGCTTCTGCTCGCCGCTGGCGCACCTCTCCTAACTATTGCCCATTTATTCCGGAATAATCTTTTTAGGAGGGATAATTTTACATATTTCTGCCAAATCCTTCTATTATTAAGTACGGCTGGTACCATTTCGATGTGTTTCGATTCTTCCGAACAAGAGAGGTTTGATGCTTCTGAATTCATTGTATTAATTCCACTTCCTACTCGCAGTATGCTCTTTATGATCTCGGCTCATGATTCAATTGCCATGTATTTAGCTATTGAGCCTCAAAGTTTATGTTTTTATGTGATGGCAGCATCAAAAAGAAAGTCTGAATTTTCCACGGAAGCCGGCTCGAAATATTTGATCTTAGGTGCATTTCCCTCTGGAATCTTACTGTTTGGGTACGACCGGACAACTACCGATATCTAAAAATCTCCTTTCTTAGCTTAGAATGTTGTTGTCAAATATATATCGTAAACTATCGGATCGGGTATTACTTAGATGTGAAACTTGCGGACCTCATTGGTGGGGGAACGAAATAAAAAAGAATATATAGACTTGTAGAGACCCTCTATGTAGTTGTCTATCTGAGGCGATCGATCTACATCTTTCCTCATAGCCCTGGGGGTCTCGATCTCCTACGTGCGAAATCTGAGGGACTACTTCCTATGGAGATTCCCCTTGGTCTAATTCCACGCCTTATGACGAAAGGAGAGTCGGCGTGGCGTAAAGTGAAGATTGAGGGATTTAGATAGAAATTCCCTTATGGGGTATTCCGAAGGTGTAACCTAGGCAACGAAAGAAAAAGGGGCCCGATACTTCAACTAGAGGAGCGACCTGTTGGTTCACCAAACCCCGACCCAGCGTCACACGTTCTCCAGGTCCGAAGGGATCCAGTGCCCAACTACCGACTCCTTCCGGAATTGCGTTATCGGAGCCGAGCCAGGAATGGCCGTTAGTGGA